TCTATAATCAGCAATCAGATAATTAATGAATCAGTTAGTCAAATTCGATCTACAGGTTGGACAAATTATTCAGAGGCGGAAGAAGAAATGCAAAATAGGATTGATAGAAGAAGCACAATCAGAAATCAAATAGAAATAATGAAAAAAGAGAAAAAAAAAGAAAGGCCAGGAATAAAAAAAAATCAAAATAATAATGGAGAATCACCGACAAAAATTGGGAAAATATTTAAAAGAAAAAATATTCAATTAATAGTTAAATTTTTCATTGAAAAAATATACATAGATATCTTTCTATGTATCATTAATATGCGCAGAATCGCTCTACAACTTTTTATCGCATCAACAAAAAAAATTCTTGATAAATACATTTACAATAACGAAACAAATCAAGAAAGCATTAATAAAACAAAACAAAATAAAGTCAATTTTATTTTGCCTATGACTATAAAAAGGGCTTTTGATAATCTTAGAAATAGTAAGGGGAAGCCCCATATTGACTTATCTTACTTGTCACAAAACTATGTATTTTTTAAATTATCACAAAGCCAAGTTATTAACTTCAATAAGTTAAGATCTATTCTTCAATATAATCGACCGTCTTTTTTTCTTAAGACTGAAATAAAGGATTTTTTTGGAAGACAAGGAATATTTCATTCCGAATTAAGACATAAGAAACTTCCAAATTATGGAATGAATCCATGGAAAAACTGGTTAAGAGGTGATTATCAATACGATTTATCTCAGATTACATGGTGTAGATTAGTCCCACAAAAATGGAGAAATGGAATCAATCAATCCCATACGTCTGAAAATAAAGATTTAAACAAATGGTATTCCTATGAAAAAGACCAATTAGTTGATTACAAAAAAAAACAAAATTCGAAAGTATATTTATTTTCAAATAAAGAGGAGAATTTTCAAAAAAACTATAGATATGATCTTTTATCATATAAATATATTCATTCTGAAACTAAGAAGAACTCCTATATTTATAGATCATCATTAGAAACAAATAAGAACCAAGAAAATTCCACCAGAAATAAAGAAACATTTTTTAACATACTCAAGAATATTTCTATCAATAATTATCTAGGAAAAAGTTATAGTTATATTATATATATGGAAAAAAATCCAGATAGAAAATATTTGGTTTGTAAAATTAAAAAAAATATTAAGGCTAAACCTAAACCTAATAAGGACCAAAAAATTGATAAAATTCATAATGATGGTCTTTTTTATCTTCCGATTCATTCAAATTCCGAAATCAATTACAAATACAAAAGGGTCCTTTTTAATTGGATGGTAATGTTTTTTGATTGGATGGGAATGAATGAAAAAATCTTAATGTTAAATCGATTCACATCGACTCCGAAAGTTGTTTTCTTTCCAGAGTTTGTGATACTTTATGATAAATATAAAAAGAAACCTTGGTTTATCCCAAGCAAATTACTTCTTTTTAATTTGAATATAAATCCAAATTTTAGTGAAAATCAAAATATCAATGTAAAGGAAGAAGAGGATGAGGATGTAAAGGAAGAAGAGGATGAGTATTTTTTTGGAAAGCAAGTTGGAAAGCAAGAAAACGATGAGGATTTTTTAAATTTTAGCCCATCAAATTCAAAACAATATTTTAAATTAAAGAATCAAAACAATATTGAAGAATCTTTTTTACAACCGATCCGAAAACTAAGAATCGTCCTTAAAGGAGATTTTCCCTTGCAATTACAATGGAATGGACGTGTGAATAAATTGAATCAAAAAATGATAGATAATATCCCGGCATACGGTCTCCTGCTTAACCTGATAAAAGTAAGAAAAATTGTTCTATCCAATATTAAAAGGAAAGAAATGAATCTGGATATAATGATTGAGCGTTTGGATCTTACAGAATTAATCAAAAATAGAATATTAATTATGGAACGTACCCGTCTATCTGTAAAAAATGACGGACAGTTTTTTATGTATCAAATCATAGGTATTTCATTGGTTCATAAAAATAAGCATCAAAGTAATCAAAAATACCGAAAACCAAAAAATGTTACTAAGAATAATTTTGATGAATCCATTCCAAAACATAAAAGAAAAACTCTAAATAGAGACAAAAAAATTTATGATTTGCTTGTTCCTGAAAAAATTTTATCGTCTAGACGTCGTAGAGAATTGAGAATTCTAAATTCTTTCAATTTGAATTTAACGACTAGGAATGGTGTGCATAGAAATACAGTATTTTGCAAGGAAAACAAGATAAAAAACTGGAGTCAACTTTTGGATGAAAGTAAACATTTTGACAGAAAAAAAAATGAATTAATGAAATTAAAGTTCTTTTTTTGGCCTAATTATCGATTAGAAGATTTAGCTTGTATGAATCGCTATTGGTTTGATACCAATAATGGGAGCCGCTTGAGTATGTTAAGGATATATATGTATCCATGATTTAAAATTTTGAGTTTCCTATATATTATCTTGTTCTATCAATCATATTTTTCATTTTTTCTTCTGT